GTTACGAGTTCCATACAGATTACTTTTCAAGACAATTTCTTTCAAATTCATTAAAATTTCATGTACGGATTCTTGAATACCTACTATGGTAGAATATTCATGTGGTATTTTCTCAGATTTTGCGCGTGTGATACATGTACCTTCTATTTCTCCGAGCAAAGCTCTTCGCATTGCAATGCCTATTGTATCGGCTTGACCTTTCATAAGTGGGGCCAGAATAAAGCGTCCATAATAAAGACGCTTACTGTCTGCTCTTGATTCAACACACTTCCACTGTAGTGTCCGAGTAGATACTGTTACTTTCTCTCGAACCATAGTATATTATTTGATCAAATCATTGAATTATTTATTTCTCTTGAAATCTCTTCAATGTTTATTTTTACACACGTCTTTTTTTAGGAGGCCTACAGCCATTATGTGGCATAGGAGTTACATCCCGTATGAAACTTAATAGTATACCACTTCTACGAATAGCTCTTAATGCCGCATCTCTTCCGAGACCCGGGCCTTTTATCATAACTTCTGCTCGTTGCATACCTTGATCCACTACTGTCCGAATAGCATTTCCTGCTGCGGTTTGAGCGGCAAATGGTGTACCCCTTCTTGTACCCTTGAATCCACAAGCCCCGGCAGAGGACCAAGAAATTACTCGACCCCGTACATCTGTAACAGTCACAATGGTATTGTTGAAACTTGCTTGAACATGAATAACTCCCTTGGGGATTCTACGTGTATTCTTACGTGAACCAATACGTCTATTTCTACGCGAACCAATTTTTGGTATAGGTTTTGCCATATTTTATCATCTCATAAATATAAGTCAGAGATATATGGATATATCCATTTCATGTCAAAACAGATCCTTATTCTTTTTTTTTTTTTTTTTTTTTTTTTTTTTACTTAATTTATTTTATTTATTTATTTGTACATCTGTACATCGGGTCCTTTAGATTTCGAGAGTCTTTTTGTTTTAGAAAGATTATCCTTGTCTTTGTTTATGTCTCGGGTTAGAACAAATTACTATAATTCGTCCCCGCCTACGGATCAATCGACATTTTTCACAAATTTTACGAACGGAGGCCCTTATTTTCATATTTGTCATTCCTTTTTTTAATTCCGAATCTACTTATTGGAAGAAAATAAGTTTCTTGAAATTTTGAATTTCGAATTGTATCCTCACGAAAGAATGTTGAAATTGAAAAAACCGCCTAATCATTCAAGTCTTTGCTTTGGAGTCTCTAAATTATACGCCCTTTGGTTGAATCATAAGGACTTACCTCAATTTTTAGTCTATTTCCTGGTAGTATACGTATAAAACTACATGAAATCCTTTACGAAACAAAAACCAGAATAATTTTTTTGTTATCTAAACGAATCCGGAAGATACATACCATCGGTAAGTTGTTCAGTAATTAAACCCTCATGAATCCATTTTTGTTGTTTCATTCCAGGTAAAACCGCTTTGAAGTATCAACTAATGTTAATGTAAGAGGGATAATATTATAAACTTGTCCTTTCTCTTTTTTCACAAATATGACCGTGTCGGCTATTAGAAAGATTACCATATATAACACAAAATTTCTCCGCCGATTCCTTCTAGTCGAGCCTTTCGGTCTGTCATTATACCTCGAGAAGTAGAAAGAATTACAACCCCCATTCCGCCTAAAATTCTAGGAATTCGTTGATAGTTAGAATATATTCGTAGACCGGGTCGACTGATCCGTTTTAAATTTAAAACAGTTCTATATGGTCCTTTCCTATTTCTTCTATGTCGTAGGGTTAAAACCAAAAAATATTTATTGCTTTCTTGATGTTTTCTCACGTTTTCAATAAAACCCTCTTGTAAAAGGATTTTAACAATATTTTCAGTGATGTTAGTAGATGGTATTCGAACTGTTCTTTTTTTATTCATGTCAGCATTTCGTATAGAGGTTATTATGTCAGCAATAGTGTCTTTACTCATGATAAACTAAGATTTTTGTTTCCCCCGAATTTTGATATAATCAACATGCTCTTTTTCTTTTTTTCTTAATTTTTTAATATTTATGAATTATTTTTTTTTTAATATTTATGAATTATTAAAGATATATACGTGATAGATAAACAATTTACTAATTAATTAAATTAATTTAATCAATTTCATTCAAATACTATATTTAGGTCTTCCCCTATAATACTTCAGGTGCTAATGAAACTATTTTAGTGAAATTTAACTGTCTTAATTCCCGGGCGATCGCGCCGAAAATTCGGGTTCCTTTTGGATTTCCTTCTTGATCAATAACAACCGCAGCGTTGTCATCATATCGTATTATCATACCGTTGTCGCGTTTGAGTTCTTTACAAGTACGTACAATGACAGCTCGGACCACTTCTGATCTTTCTAGAGGTGTATTTGGTACTGCTTCCTTGATTACAGCAACAATAATGTCACCAATATGAGCATATCGTCGATTACTAGCTCCTATGATTCGAATACACATCAATTCTCGGGCCCCGCTGTTATCCGCTACATTCAAATGGGTTTGAGGTTGAATCATATCATTTTTTTTTTTATCGGTTTTTTCTTTTTCAATGCAAAGGTATAAATAAAAAAAAAGAAATATTATTTGTTCAAAACAAGAAAAGAAACCTGCAATTGTTTTTTTTTTCATCCCCAAAACCCCTTTTGTTTGTTTCTACATTCCTATCCAGAAAGAATGAATTGAGTTCGTATAGGCATTTTAGATGCCGCTATTGAAATAGCCCTTCTAGCTATATTTTCTGCTACTCCGCTCATTTCATAAAGTATTCTACCGGGTTTAACGACAGCTACCCAATATTCGGGAGATCCTTTCCCCGAACCCATACGTGTTTCTGTAGGTCTTACTGTAACAGGTTTGTCTGGAAATATGCGTACCCATATTTTTCCACCGCGGCGTGCATTTCGTGTCATTGCTCGCCGCCCTGCTTCTATTTGTCTAGATGTGATCCAAGCGGGTTCAAGCGCTTGAAGAGCATATCTACCGAAGCAAATACGATTACCTCGATAAGATATTCCTTTCATTCTTCCTCTGTGTTGTTTACGGAATCTGGTTCTTTTGGGGTTATAGTTGATGGTTGTTTAGCAATTCCATCCATCTCTACTACAGAACCGGACACGAGAGTTTCTTCTCATCCAGCTCCTCGCGAATTAAACAATTAAAAATAATTAAACAAAAAAAAATACACGGTTAATAATATATGGAATCGTGGGATTCTTTGAAATTTGATCTAATCGATTATAAATTAGAGATTTTTTGTGGTTTAATATAGAATTTAACACGTATTCTATTTATAGATAATGTCGTTTTGGTAGAACGCTATAATGAATCTTTATTTTGTTTTTCCTTTTATTTCGAATAGACTAAAATTTAGAAATAAAAAAAAATTCGCGGGCGAATATTTACTCTTTCAACATTCAGTTGTAAGATTAGTCTATGACATGACCTCTCAGAATAAATGAATAGGTTTCTGGTTCGTTCCGCCATCCTACTCAATGAATCATTAGGATTCGTTTTCAATAGAATCTTATGCATTCACAGGTTCTGTCGTTCCCACCACTTCTCGATTAATGATTAGGTCTGAATTTTACAACGGAGCCTCCAATTAAATTTATTCTTGAGTCAACCTTCTCAGTCTTTATTGGCTCGGGGCTCTTGATTTTTTGTTCTATGCACGGATTTGTCTAATTATGGATCAATCAGTATTGATGCTTTATTACATTCCCTTTATATGAGATGACTCATAGACCTTACATATTGGAATTATATATCATTAATATTCTTTTTCTATCTTTCTCTCACCCTTCCATTTATCTGTATACTTTATATTGCTTTACAACCCATAATATATTGCTTTACAACCCATAATCAGATTGTTTTTTTTTTTGTTTATGTAAAAAAGATTTCAGTTGCTACAATGATATGACTTATATATCATATCTTGACTGGTTCTTTCTATCCAGATAACACGAAGTGATGAGTTGGTTATTAGTTCTATAGTTATCAGTTTGTACTATGGGCTGTCCATTTTTTTGAATCCCAACCCTAAAAAAACCAACGAGTCACACACTAAGCATAGCAATTATATCAAATGATTAATCGAATTTTTATTCAACCTTATAGAATTGTTCTTTTTTTTTTTTATTATTTACCAGAAAAAGAATGAAAGAGTTTGCCATTTTTTGTTTTATCACCAGATATAACTAAATATAAGTCAAGTAAGTTCTTATTATTCCTCGTCTACAAATATCCAAATTTTGATGCCTAATACCCCATAGATAGTTCGAACTGCATAGGAACAATAATCAATTTTAGCTCGAATGGTTTGTAGAGGAACTCTACCTTCTCGGATCCATTCAACACGTGCAATTTCTTTTCCGTCGATACGCCCTGCAATTTGTACTTGAATCCCTTTTGTACCTGCCTGTTCAGTTAATTCAATAGCTTTTTTCATTGCTTTGCGAAATGAAACTCTATTCTTTAATTGTCCGGCTATAAATTCTGCAAGAATATTTGGGTGCCCGTAAGGATTTGCAATTCTTGTAATAGCAATGTTGAGTTTTCGGTTTACACAATTGAGTTCTTTTTGTACATGCGTCTGTAATTCTTCGATTCTTCGAGTCCTGTCTTCTATTAATAACTTGGGGAATCCCATATAGATTATGACCTGAATCAAATCGATTCTTTTTTGAATCTCTATACGTGCAATTCCCTCTACATTAGAGGATATTTTCATATTATTTTGCACATAATTTTTGATACAATCTCGTATTTTTTGATCTTCTTGTAGATCCTTTGAATAATTTTTTGGTTGTGCAAACCAAAGAGAATGATGACCTTGGGTTGCACCAAGTCTAAAACCAAGTGGATTTATTTTTTGTCCCATAATCCCCCACTACTATATATATCGTGAAACGTGACATCTGTTTGTATTTTTTTTTTATTCATTTCGATTTTTTTTAAGCATAACATAATATAGCG